CCCCACTTTTTTTGTACAAACTTGAGAAATCAATCCTTTCTTATTTTTATATCTCTGGACTGAGTAAACAAATTTTCCGAAATTGGATGAAAAAAACTAAAGAATTTGAACTTTCAGAAAAAAATGAGAAGTATAAAAGAGAAGCAACAATAGAGCTCGGAATAGAAGCAGAACCTGAGAATGGTATTCTAACTCCTCAAGTAAAAAGGAGTTGTATATTAATAATGAAATCACTTCTTCGTAAATATATTATATTACCCTTATTGATAATAGCTAAAAATATTGGCCGTATCTTATTATTTCAATTTCCCGAATGGTCCGAAGATTTTGAAAATTGGAATAAGGAAAGGCATGTTAAATGTACTTATAGTGGTGTTGAACTATCCGAAAAAGACTTGCCCAAAAACTGGTTAAGTGAAGGTATTCAAATAAAGATCCTATTTCCTTTCTATCTGAAACCTTGGTATAGATCGAAATCTGAATTTCCTCAAATGGATCGCTTGAAAAAGAAAGAAAAAAAAAAAAAATTTTGTTTTTTAACTGTGTGGGGGAGGCCAACCAAACAGCCTTTTGGTTCACCCCAAAACCAACCTTCCTTTTTTGTCCCCATTTTTAAAGAACTCATAAAAAAAATGAAAAAATTGAAAACAAATTGTTTTTTAATTTTAAAAATGTTAAAAGTAAAAGAAATAAAAAACTGGATTAACAAAAGTGGTCTATTTCTAAACAGCCTAATAAACGACCCCTCAAAAAAAAATAGAATTCTTTTATTTGGGTTGAGCGAACTAGATGAATGGGGTGAAACTAAAAACGAAAAAGATTTGATAAAAAATACAAAATTAATTCACGAATCGCCCATTCCAAGTCGATCTAAAAATTGTACAAAACATTCGCTAACAGAAAAAAAAATGCAAGATATGACTATTAGAACAAGCACAATCAGAAATCAACTAGAAAAACTACTAAAAGACAAGAAAAAGGATTTTCGAATTTCTGAGATAAATAATAGGTTTAACAAAAAGCGGCATGCCGTAAAAAGATTAGAATTAAAAAAAATAAAAATTATTTGTCAAATAGTAAAAAAACAAATTACTCGATTAATCTTTAACTCGCAGTATTTTATCCAATTTTTTATTGAAAGAATAGACATTGCTATCCTCCTCGTTATTAATATAATAAGAATCAAAGGACAACTTTTTTTTCATTTTGAATCAAAAAAAAAAATGGATAAGTACACTTACAATAATGAAGCAAATAAAAAAGAAAAAAAAATGGACTTTAGAAACTTTAGACAGTCCTGTTTTTATATTAGTAATAAAAATTCAATTTTTATTTTTGACTTATCCTCTTTATCACAAGCCTATGTTGGGTATAAATTATCACAAAGCCACGTTTTTAACTTATACAACTTAAGATTCAAATCCGCACTTCAATATCATAAAACATCTCTTTTTATCAAGGATGAAATAAAGGATGATTTTGGAATACAAGGAATATTTGATTCGGAATTCACAGATAAGAAACTTCTTACTTATGGAAAAAATCAATGGAAAAGCTGGTTACAGAATCATTATCAATATAATATATCTCATATTAGATGGTCTGGATTGGTACAAAAAAAATGGAAAAATAAAAAAAATCGCCGCTCTATAAGACAAAATGAAAATAAGGATTTATTAAAATGGTATTTCTATGAAAACGCTGGGTTAATTCGTTACGAAAAGGAAATTTATGATTATAGATTAAACTCATTATCAAATCACAAAGGGAATTTAAAAAAAAATTCTCGATATGATCTCTTATCATATAAATCTATTAATTATGAAAATAAGAAGACCGCATATATTTTTGTTTTACCATCAGAAGTAAAGAATAACCAAAAAATATCCTATAATTACAACACAAATAAAAGAAAACTTTTTACGCTAGGAGATAACAATTCTTTAGGCGAAAAAGCTATTACAGATATGGATAAATCGTTTTTTTATTACAGAATTATCCATTTATGTCTTAGAAAAAGGTTAGATATTGAAGCCTGGATCCAGACCAATACCACGAATACTAAGATAAGTAATTATCAATTAATTGAAGAAATCGATAAGAGGGATCTTTTTGATTTTCCGAATCACCAAACTGAGCAAACCAACCTAAGTATTCAAAGCTTTTTCGATTGGCTGGGAATGAACGAAGAATTTCCTATTTTGAATGAAGAACTTTGGTTCTTACCAGAATTGATACTGCTTTATAATGTATATAAACTAAAACTATGGATGATACCAATCAAATCACTTCTTTTAAATTTTAATGAAAAGAAAAGTTTGAGTGAAAAAAAGAATATCGCTCTAAAGCACAAATGGAATCTTGGATCCCTTCTCTTAAACCAAGAAAAAGATGTTTCAGACTATAGTTCTTTTTTAAACGATAGTGTGCAATCAGACATAAAAAAACGTATAAACGAAAGTAATCCAGAAGAAGACCTCGATTTTTTCCTAACAAGTCATTTGCTTGTTCAATTGAGATGGTCTTTTTTTTTCAATCTAACCATAATGAAAAATATCAAAGTATATTGTCTCCTGCTTAGCTTGCGAAATCCAAGAGAAAGCGCTCTATCCGCTATTCAAAGAGGAACAATAAATCTAGATATAATGCCGAGTCATACGTATGTTACAGAATGGATGCAAAGGGGAGTATTTTTTATTGAACCAGTTCGTATGTCTATAAATAATCCTGGACCATTTCTTATGTATCAAACCATACGGATTTCATTAGTTCAGAAGAATTATTATCAAACTAATTCAAGCTATCGAGAAAAAGCAAAAGAGCAAAAAATTATTGGAAATAGAGACATAAAAAATTCGAGTTTGCTTGTTCTTGAAACTATTTTCTCGCCGAGACGTCGAAAAGAGTTAAGAATTCTAATTTCTTTCAATTCAAAAAAAACAAAAGGTATCGATCTAAATCTGGTATTCTGCAACAGACACAATGTAAAAATTTATGATCCATTTTTAGTTGAAAGCAACCGTCTTCATAGATTAAAGTGTTTTCTTTGGCCGACTTGTCAATTAGAGGATTTAGTTTGTATGAATCGTTATTGGTTTAATACCAATACTGGGAGTTCTTTCAGTATGTTAAGAATACATATGTATCCTCAATTCTAAATATATGAAACGCATGATAGGATAGTTTTCTATTTCTATTCTGTAACATAGTTCCCAGAAAAACTAAATAGACGTCGACACATATTGTCTTATACTCTATTCTAATACATTAATACTAATTCAATAATCTATCAATTTAGATCTATAATTCATCAAAAGATTTTTTTTATTTAAAGTTTTATTTTTTCTCTCTTTTAAGTTATGAGTTCCACCCTTTTTTCTATCTAAAGAATGAATCAAATAAAAAAAAAGAGTTGGACTATTACTTATTTGATTTTCCAAATTTGGATAAAATGAAAAAGCCCATAGTAAAAATAAAAATTGACCAGATTAACATGTCAAACATTATTATTACTGATCCATAAAATTCATATTTTTAAAAAGTTGGAGAAGATTTGCTTTTATGCTAAAGAATTCAGTTTCCTCAGTTATTTCCAAAAAACAAGAAAAAAAAGAAGAAACCAAGGGATCCGTTGAATTTCAAGTAGTGAATTTCACTAAGCAAATCCGAAGACTTACTTCCCATTTGGAATTGCACAGAAAAGATTATTTATCGCAGAGAGGTCTAAAGAAAATTCTGGGAAAACGTCAACGAATGCTGGCTTATTTGTCAAAAAAAAATGGAATACGTTATAAAGAATTAATTGATCGATTGGATATTCGGGAACCAAAAATTCGTTAATTTAAAGAACTCAAATTCAATTTTTTGGTTATTGGATCATGAATTTTGATGAATTTCTTTTTGTTTTCTGCAATTCCTAGAAAAATGAATCAAGGAACAACCTATGAATGTACCAATTATAAGAAATGAACTTATGATAGTAAATATGGGACCTCACCACCCATCAATGCACGGCGTTCTTCGACTCATCATTACTCTAGATGGTGAAGATGTTGTTGACTGTGAACCAATATTGGGGTATTTACACAGAGGAATGGAAAAAATTGCAGAAAATCGAACAATTATACAATATTTACCTTATGTAACTCGTTGGGATTATTTGGCTACTATGTTCACTGAGGCCATAACCGTAAATGCACCGGAACAGTTAGGGAATATTCAAGTACCTAAACGAGCCAGTTATATCAGAGTAATTATGTTAGAATTAAGTCGTATAGCTTCTCATTTATTATGGCTTGGCCCTTTTATGGCAGATATTGGTGCACAAACTCCCTTCTTCTACATTTTCCGAGAACGAGAATTAGTATATGATCTGTTCGAAGCTGCTACCGGTATGAGATTAATGCATAATTTTTTTCGTATCGGAGGAGTGGCCGCTGATTTACCGCATGGTTGGATAGATAAATGCATTGATTTCTGCGACTATTTTTTAACCGGAATTTCGGAATATCAAAAACTTATTACACGCAATCCCATTTTTTTAGAACGTGTTGAGGGAGTAGGGATTTTGAGTGGAGAAGAAGCATTAAATTGGGGTTTATCGGGCCCAATGCTACGAGCTTCCGGAATAGAATGGGATCTTCGTAAAGTTGATCATTATGAGTGTTATGACGAATTTGATTGGGAAGTCCAATGGCAAAAAGAAGGAGATTCGTTAGCTCGTTATTTAGTAAGGATCAGTGAAATCGAGGAATCTATCAAAATTATTCAACAAGCTTTGGAAGGAATTCCGGGAGGACCCTCTGAGAATTTAGAAATACGATGTTTTGATAAAGTAAGGGATTCCCAATGGAATGATTTTGACTATCGCTTCATTAGTAAAAAAACCTCTCCTACTTTTGAATTGTCGAAACAAGAACTTTATGCGAGAGTCGAAGCCCCAAAAGGCGAATTGGGAATTTTTCTGCTAGGAGATGGGAAAATTTTTCCTTGGAGATGGAAAATTCGCCCACCGGGTTTTATCAATTTGCAAATTCTTCCTCAGTTAGTTAAAAGAATGAAATTGGCTGATATTATGACGATACTAGGTAGTATAGATATCATTATGGGAGAAGTTGATCGTTGAAATGATAATTGATACAACAGAAGTACAAGATATCAATGCTTTTTCAAAATGGGAATCCTTAAAAGAGGTGTATGAGAGCATATGGATGCTTATCCCGATTTTGACTGTTATAGTGGGAATCACAATAGGTGTACTAGTAATTGTGTGGTTAGAAAGAGAAATAGCTGCGGGGCTACAACAACGTATTGGACCTGAATATGCTGGATCTTTTGGAATTCTCCAAGCTTTAGCAGATGGTACAAAACTACTTTTCAAAGAAAACCTTCTTCCATCTAGAGGCGATACTTATTTATTCAATATCGGACCATCCATAGCAGTCATATCAATTTTATTAAGTTATTTAGTAATCCCTTTTGGCTATCATTTTGTTCTAGCCGATCTCAATATTGGTGTTTTTTTATGGATCGCCATTTCAAGTATTTCTCCGATTGGACTTCTTATGTCAGGATATGGATCGAATAATAAATATTCTTTTTTAGGTGGTTTACGGGCTGCTGCTCAATCGATTAGTTATGAAATACCATTAACTCTATGCGTGTTATCAATATCTCTACGTGCGAGTCGTTGAAATATTTTCCCTATTTTCCTTTTCTTTTCGTTAGAAAGAAATTGACTGAATTAAAGAAATCGCTTTATTTTTTTGTTCATTAACCCGACTGATGAACACAATCAGATAGTTCTATGAGTGAAAGAAAACAGCTTCTAAATTTGCAGTAAAAATAGTAAGTCTCATTTCCTATGTATAAGGATTAAACATAAGTAAACATAAGTAATTCACACTGTTTATCCCAAGATCGGTTGATTGATCATCCTGACTTGAAGCGGGTTTAAAATAACAAACAACTTTTTTATGGGTTTTTCACTATCGTTTGTATGTATTACCATAAGAGTGCGTTGAGAAAAAATGAGTGGGTGGTTAGAAATACCAAGGTACACAAAAGATTAGTAATAGAGATTATGCAAATTATACAAAAAAGCATTTCCGCATAAAAGGAACACTCATTGGGGTTTTAAGTTGGTAGAAATGATCCGGTAGTACTTCCCACGATTCCGATCCAGAGTATGCCCCTATCCACTGAAAAAAACTATCAGGAACGAAAGAATCCTTTTTGAAAGTGAAAGGACCCCCCTTTTTTCCGTTTTTGAGAAAGAAGAAAACGAAGAATAGGAACGAACAAAATAGAAAGAGTGCAATTCCAATAAAAAAGAGCGATCTTTTTTATTCTTTCTTTAATATAGTTATATTCATAGGGATAAAAGCCCTGTAATAAGTGATGAAGTAATGTAAAATGTCATTTTTTTTTTCGTAATCGAAAATGCTGGGTTGAAATAGTTATCTATATTACTAAAAGGAGTATTTTATTGACGGATTAAGTTATTACTCAAAAAATATTGCAATTTTTTAATTAAAGTAAAAGGAAAGGATGAGATTAATTCAGAAATACTTTTTTTATAGCAGACGGAATTACATTGGACTAATTCGGGGCTTTTCAATATATTTTGACTCTATCTAGCATAAAAGTATATCACGTTAAATAATACTAACCTGGTCCTTAAATTTCTTTAGGCTCCTAGAGGAGCCGTATGAGGTGAAAATCTCATGTACGGTTCTGTAATAGCGATAGTAACAGTAATGTTATCACCGACTATGATTATCTAATAGTTCAAGTACAGTTGATATAGTTGAAGCACAGTCAAAATATGGTTTGTGGGGGTGGAATTTGTGGCGTCAACCTATAGGGTTTATCGTTTTTCTAATTTCTTCCCTAGCAGAATGTGAGAGGTTACCCTTCGATTTACCAGAAGCCGAAGAAGAATTAGTAGCAGGTTATCAAACCGAATATTCAGGTATCAAATTTGGTTTCTTTTTTGTTGCGTCCTATCTAAATCTATTAGTTTCTTCATTTTTTGTAATAGTTCTTTACTTGGGCGGTTGGAATTTCTCTATTCCATATCTATTTGTTCCTGAACTTTTTGAAAAAGCAGGCGGAGTCTTTGGAACAATCATTAGTATTTTGATTACATTAGTTAAAACTTATTTGTTTTTGTTCATTCCTATTACAACAAGATGGACTTTACCTAGGCTGAGAATAGACCAATTATTACATCTTGGCTGGAAATTTCTTTTACCTATTTCTCTCGGTAATTTATTATTAACAACTTCTTCCCAACTCCTTTCACTCTAACCACGCGAGTCTATATTTAGACTTATCTCAAACAAGAGAAGGAAACAACCATCAAATTATTCATAGCTATTCCCGATATGTTCCCTATGGTAACTGGGTTCATCAATTATGGTCAACAAACAGTACGAGCTGCAAGGTACATCGGTCAAGGTTTTATGATTACTTTATCCCATGCAAATCGTTTACCTGTAACGATTCAATATCCTTATGAGAAATTGATTCCATCAGAACGTTTCCGTGGTCGAATTCACTTTGAATTTGATAAATGCATTGCTTGTGAGGTATGTGTTCGCGTATGCCCTATAGATTTACCTGTTGTTGATTGGAAACTACAAACTAGGATCCGAAAGAAACAATTGCTTAATTACAGTATTGATTTTGGAATCTGTATATTTTGTGGTAATTGCGTTGAGTATTGCCCCACAAATTGTTTATCAATGACTGAAGAATATGAGCTTTCTACCTATGATCGTCACGAATTGAATTATAATCAAATTGCTTTGGGTCGTTTACCATTGGCATTAATTGACGATTACACAATTCGAACAATTTGGAATTCGCCTCAAATCAAAAATGGCTAAACCCCTTTTTAGGAAAAATTTCTAATTACTAATGTAATCTTTTGATCTAAAGGAATTTTTTTTTGAAGTTCAATTCGGAAGTTCAAAAAAAGAATGAGATTGGTCCACTTGTTGGACCTATATCAATACACATCTATTCTTTCAATTAAAAATATATCCCGGATAATTTTCCTTTGTCCTGGTCCGATCAATAAGGTCATGAAACATTTCTATTTTTTTATTTCTTTTTTATATTATATATAATGGATTTACCGGGACCAATACATGATTTTCTTTTAATCTTTCTGGGATCAGGTCTTATATTAGGAGGTCTAGGAGTAGTATTATTTACTAATCCAATTTATTCCGCCTTTTCATTGGGATTCGTTCTTGTTTGTATATCCTTATTCTATATTTCATCAAATTCCCATTTTGTAGCTGCTGCCCAACTTCTTATTTATGTGGGAGCTATAAATGTTTTAATCATTTTTGCTGTGATGTTTATTAATGGTTCAGAATATTACAAAGATTTCCAGTTTTGGACTGTTGGAGATGGAGTTACTTCAGTGCTTTGTACAAGCATTTTTTTTTCACTAATTACTACTATTCCAGATACGTCATGGTACGGGATTATTTGGACTACAAGATCAAACCATATTGTAGAACAGGATTTGATAAGTAATAGTCAACAAATTGGGATTCATTTATCAACAGATTTTTTTCTTCCATTTGAACTCATTTCAATAATTCTTTTATTTGCTTTGATAGGTGCAATTGCGGTAGCTCGTCAGTAATAAAGCTTTCGAACGTTCCTAGATACGATAAGAAATGCTTTTAATTCAATCTATTACCTATTCTCAATATTACCAATGTCCTTGTTCCGTGCTTTTTAGTTTTAGATTCTAGTCAATAGAAGAAGTTGAGTTGTTGTTCATATTGAAATGAATCAAGATTGATAAGGAGTCGGTCAATGATGCTCGAATATGTACTTATTTTGAGTGCCTATTTATTTTCTATCGGTATCTATGGATTGATCACGAGCCGAAATATGGTTAGAGCCCTTATGTGTCTTGAACTTATCCTAAATGCAGTTAATATAAACTTCGTAACATTTTCTGATTTTTTTGATAGTCGCCAATTAGTAGGAGATATTTTCTCCATTTTTGTCATAGCTATTGCAGCCGCTGAAGCAGCTATTGGACCAGCAATTATTTCCTCAATTTATCGTAATAGAAAATCAACTCGTACCAATCAAGCAAATTTGTTGAATAAATAATATGCATTCAAAAATTGGAATCTTTATCAACTCCAATAAAAAAATTATTATTCAGTAAGTCCAATTAGTATGTATGATATTAAATATAGGTTCATATTCCTGTTTACGAAGATGTACTAAATAAAAGTATCTTGACTCTTTCGCATAAGCTGATCCATAAAAAAATTTTGTATAAAAATTTTGGTAAATCATTGATTCATCTGATATCTAAATACATGATTCATGTACAAGTTTATTAGATTGAAAATTTATGACGTTCAAACATTTAGATATTCAATGTCACATTCAGTAAAGATTTATGATACATGTATAGGATGTACTCAATGTGTTCGAGCCTGCCCCACAGATGTATTAGAAATGATACCGTGGGACGGGTGTAAAGCTAAACAAATAGCATCCGCTCCACGAACAGAAGACTGTGTTGGTTGTAAACGATGTGAATCCGCGTGTCCAACGGATTTCTTGAGTGTTCGAGTTTATTTATGGCATGAAACAACTCGTAGCATGGGTCTAGCTTATTGATACGTTCAAAAAAATAGCACTAATCCATTTTTTTACCGACAAAAACCCGTGCTTAAAATACTATATAGTTTCTATTTCTTTTTTTTTAGTACGGGTTTTTTATGGTCTAAGTGTAGCTTATCTTTACCATGAACTTTTTTCCTTGGTTAACACTAATTGTAGCTTTTCCTATATCTGCAGGTTCTTTAATTTTCTTTCTCCCTCAGAAAGGAAATAAAATAATTAGGTGGTACACTATATGTATATGTATCTTAGAACTCCTTCTAATGACCTATGCATTCCGTTATCATTTTCGATTCGACGATCCTTTAATACAACTGGCAGAAGAGTATAAATGGATACGCTTTTTTTCTTTTTACTGGCGATTAGGAATAGATGGACTTTCTATAGGACCCATTTTATTAACGGGATTTATTACTACTTTAGCTACTTTAGCGGCTTGGCCAGTTACTCGATATTCACGATTTTTCCATTTCTTGATGTTAGCAATGTATAGTGGCCAAATAGGATCATTTTCTTCCCGAGACCTTTTACTTTTTTTCATCATGTGGGAGTTAGAATTAATTCCTGTTTATTTACTTGTATCCTTATGGGGAGGAAAAAAACGTCTATATTCAGCTACCAAGTTTATTTTGTATACTGCAGGAGGTTCCATTTTTCTGTTAATGGGAGTTCTGGGTATGGGTTTATATGGTTCCAATGAACCAACATTAAATTTTGAAATATTAGCTAATCAATCCTATCCTGTGGCATTGGAAATAATATTCTATATTTTATTTCTTATTGCTTTTGCTGTCAAATTACCGATTTTACCCCTACATACCTGGTTACCCGACACCCACGGGGAAGCACATTACAGTACTTGTATGCTTCTAGCTGGAATTTTATTAAAAATGGGAGCATATGGGTTGGTTCGGATCAATATGGAATTATTACCTCACGCTCATTCGATATTTTCTCCATGGTTGATAATAGTGGGTACGATCCAAATAATCTATGCAGCGTTAACATCTCTTGGCCAACGTAATTTAAAAAAACGAATAGCCTATTCTTCTGTATCTCATATGGGTTTCATAATTATAGGAATTGGCTCTATTACTGATACAGGTCTCAACGGAGCTCTTTTACAAATAATCTCTCATGGCTTTATTGGTGCTGGGCTTTTTTTCTTGGCAGGAACGGGTTATGATCGAATACGTCTTGTTTATCTTGATGAAATGGGTGGGATAGCTATCTTAATGCCCAAAATATTCACGATATTCAGTCTATTATCGATGGCTTCTCTTGCATTACCGGGCCTGAGTGGTTTTGTTGCGGAATTGATAGTCTTTTTTGGACTAATTACTAGTCAAAAATATCTTTTAATGACAAAAATACTAATTACTTGTGTAATGGCAATGGGGATGATATTAACTCCTATTTATTTATTATCTATGTCACGCCAGATGTTCTATGGCTACAAGCTATTTAATGTTCCAAATTCATATTTTTTTGATTCGGGACCGCGAGAATTATTTGTTTCGATCTCCATCTTGCTACCCATAATAGGTATTGGTATTTACCCAGATTTCGTTTTTTCATTATCAGTTGATACGGTTCAAAGTATTTTATGTAAGTATTTTTATAGATAATTTTTGTATAAAAAAAATTTTGACTTATTAACTCATTAATAGCAAAAGAATTGTAACTGGATTTAGCCTTTGTGAGAGCCATTTGAATCAATACAATACTTGATTCAAACGGCTCTTGGTGACTTCAACTAAGATTTCTTAGATTTTTATTTATCTATGCCATTTTCTATCTCTAATCGGTAGGCCTTTTTTTATTCAAGTAGATGTTAATTGAAATGAACCATAACTATGTAGCCCTATTCCTAAGAGATTGACCCCAAAATAGCATATCCAAATTATAAAAAAGCCCATAGAAGCTACAATTGCGGAATTTGCAACTTTCATATTTGTATTTGTTCGAGTATGTAAATAAATCGCAAATATAGTCCACGTAATAAAGGCCCAAGTTTCTTTTGGGTCCCAATTCCAATATGATCCCCAGGCCTCATTAGCCCAGACTGCTCCGGAAAGAATCCCTATAGTTAAAAAGATAAACCCTAGACTAATAACACGATAACTCCAATGATCTAATTGTTGAATCAATTGGGATCGGTAATAATTTTTAGCAGAATCAAAGAAGGTGCTTTGTAAAACATTCCTTCTTTGATTCATGTATTGCATCTGACCAAAGTAAAATAACTCAGTAAAAAAAAAATGGCTGTTAGCAAAAAATGGGATATCTCTTCTAAATGTAATGACTAGAAGAGATACTGATAATAATGATCCACATAAAAGAGCTGCATAACCCAATAACATCATACTTACATGCATCATTAACCACTGGGATTGGAGAGCAGGTACTAATATTGTGGATTGATGTATTTCAGTTAACAGACTTGAAGTAGCAAATCCTTGAGTAAAAATAGCACTTGGTGCAGTGATTACGCATAAGTTTTTTTTTTTTAAATATGGAAACATATGAATAATCGAGAAACTCCACGAAAGGAAAATTAATGATTCACATAAATCACTTAATGGAAAATGTTGTGAATAAACCCAACGGATAATTAATAATCCTGTTATACAGAAAAAAATAGCTATTAGACCTCTTTCAGACGAATTAGAGAGTCCTATCATTTCATCGACTACTAAGCTTATGAAATAAATTGTAATTACAATTGAAACAAGGGAAAAAGAAATATGAGTTAATATATGTTCTACAGTAAAAAATATCATAGCCATTTTTTAAATAAGGTATCGGAATTGAATTCATTATAGGACTTATTGTATCTCTTTTAGAAGAGAATGTGCCGCCACTCGGATTCGAACCGAGATGCTCAAGCACTGCTTCCTAAGAGCAGCGTGTCTACCAATTTCACCATAGCGGCTTACTTAAAATCATAATAAGCTATTATTATTCAAGTGTCGAGATTTAATGAGTTAATTAAATGTTCTGAGCTTTTTTTAGTAAATGCTCAAATTATTCAACTTAATAAACCTTAATAAACTTAGTAGTGAGGTTTTTTTCAGGTCTTTTAGGCTCTCCATTGTTGTATTTGTAACTAAAAGGTGCTACCTCCTATCTTACGAAATCATAAAAAAAGATTGTGCGAAAGGTAAAGGTGGAGATGGGGGAAATCAAAATCCCCACCTCGGAAATGATAAAACATACTCAAAATAAACTAGTTGAAACCTTCTCTCTGGTGGGGATTTTGATTTCGCAACAAAATGCTTTCAGGATTTTTTATACCATATAGAATAGTCAATTTGTAGTCCTATTTTACACTAAATTAATATTTGTCCTATTCCTATTATTTGAATCGTTTATTATTTGGGTGTCGGTACAAAAAAACTTTTTGAATTACCAGTAGAAAGGGATTTGGCTAATGAAAAGGCTTTTAACGCTGCCCAATACCCCTTCCTTTTCCACAAACTTTTATGAATACGCTTTTTTGCCAGAGAAGTACGTTTTTTTGGAACTGCCATTCAAAATTTAAGAGGTTTTTCAATAATATCGTTGGATGTGAAAGACATCTATTGTTCAAAACGAATTCTTCTTCATTATCTATCTATCGATAGATGATACGCTACTAACCTCATAAAAAAATCAATCATAGGTATATGAAAATGACAAAAAATCTTATAGGTGAAAAGCTAGGTTTAAGTTACTAAAATGAAAAAAGAAGCAGCTTCTATTTCTATCTCAGTTTCTTTTAGTCATTTATACCATTTATACATGGAATCAAATTCATGGAACAATTTAATTTAGGAACCCAACTTTGACCTAAAAACTAATGTAAATATCCAGTTTCTTAGAATATACATAATTTCCAAATTTTCATTTTTCTTTTATTTGAAAACGAAGTATTCCGTTTTCACAAATAAGTTCCCTATGTTATTTGACCAATTTGCACTTCTTGATTTGAATATTTTATTTGAAGTATTGAAGAAAGACTGAGAATAATTCAGAATCCAAATTTTTTAGTTCTTACCTATCTTGCTTGATTTTTTTCTTTTACAATTAGATAGGATCTGGTGAATTAGAAATCATTTTGAAAGAATAAATTTTTTATGGAACATACATATCAATATGCATGGATCATACCTTTCCTTCCACTTCCAGTTCCTATGGGAATAGGACTAGGGCTTATCTTTTTTCCGACGGCAACAAAAAGTCTTCGACGTATGTGGTCTTTTCATAGTGTTTTCTTGTTAAGTATAGTTATGCTTTTTTCAGCCGACCTAGCTATTCAACTAATAAATAGAAGTTCTATTTATCAATCTATATCGTCTTGGACCATCAATAATGATTTTTCTTTAGAGTTTGGCTATTTGATCGATCCACTTACTTCTATTATGTCAATATTAATCACTACTATCGGAGTTATGGTTCTTATTTATAGTGATAATTATATGTTTCATGATCAAGGATACTTGAGATTTTTTGCTTATATGAGTTTTTTCAATGCATCCATGTTGGGATTAGTTACCAGTTCTAATTTGATACAAATTTATCTTTTTTGGGAATTAGTTGGAATGTGCTCTTATCTATTAATAGGTTTTTGGTTTACACGACCCCTTGCCGCAAATGCTTGCCAAAAAGCATTTGTGACTAACCGTATCGGGGATTTTGGTTTATTATTAGGAATTTTAGGTCTTTATTGGCTAACAGGTAGTTTCGAATTTCGAGACTTGTTCGAAATATTTAATAACGTAATTTCTACTAATGGGGTGCATTTTTTATTTGGAACTTTATGTGTCTTCCTATTATTTTCTGGTGCAGTTGCTAAATCTGCTCAATTTCCCCTTCATGTATGGTTACCCGATGCTATGGAGGGTCCTACTCCTATTTCAGCTCTTATCCATGCTGCTACTATGGTGGCAGCGGGAATTTTTCTTGTAGCTCGACTTTTTCCCCTTTTCATAGTCATACCTTATATAATGAATTTTATATCTTTGCTAAGTATAATAACAGTATTATTAGGAGCTACTTTAGCTCTTGCTCAAAACGATATTAAAAGAAGTTTAGCCTATTCTACAATGTCTCAATTGGGGTATATGATGTTAGCTTTAGGTATGGGGTCTTATCGAACGGCTTTGTTTCATTTGATTACTCATGCTTATTCGAAAGCATTATTGTTTTTAGGATCTGGATCAATTATTCATTCAATGGAGCCTATTGTTGGATATTCTCCAAATAAAAGTCAAAATATGGTTCTTATGGGTGGTTTAAGAAAATATATGCCAATTACAAAAACTGCTTTTTTTTTAGGTACACTTT